CGGATTTTACACGTGTGATACATGTTCCTTCTATTTCTCCAAGCAAAGCTCTTCGCATCGCAATCCCTATTATGTCGGCTTGTCCTTTCATAAGTGGAGCCAGAATAAATCGACCATAATAAAGACGTTTACTGTCTGTTCTTGATTCAACACACTTCCACTGTAGTGTCCGAGTAGATACTGTTACTTTCTCTCGAACCATAGTAATAATATTTTTTTTGATTGAATTATTTATTTCTCTTGTTTCTCTTGAAATTGATTCACTGTTTATTTCTACACACGTCTTTTTTTCGGAGGTCTACAGCCATTATGTGGCATAGGGGTTACATCCCGTACAAAAGTTAATAGGATACCACTTCTACGAATAGCTCGTAATGCGGCGTCTCTTCCGAGACCGGGACCTTTTATCATGACTTCTGCTCGTTGCATACCCTGATCTACTACTGTACGAATAGCATTTGCTGCTGCAGTTTGAGCGGCAAAGGGTGTCCCTCTTCGCGTACCATTGAATCCACAAGTACCGGCCGAGGACCAGGAAACCACCCGACCTCGTACATCTGTAACTGTGACAATGGTATTATTAAAACTTGCTTGAACATGAATAACTCCCTTTGGTATTTTACGTGCACTTTTACGTGCACCAATACGTACATTTCTACGTAAACCAGTTCTCGGTATAGCTTTTGCCATATTGTATCATCTCATAAATATGAGTCAGAAATATATGGATCTATCCATTTCATGTCAAAACAGATTCTTTATTTGTACGCTGAGTCCTTTAGTGAGTCTGATTATCCCTTTATCCTTGTCTTTGTTTATGTCTCGGGTTGGAACAAATTACTCTAATGCGCCCCCGTCTGCGAATTAGTCGACATTTTTCACAAATTTTACGAACGGAAGCTCTTATTTTCATATTTTTCATTCCTTATCTTAATTCTGAATCTACTTCTTGGTAGAAAATAAGTTTCTTGAAATTTTTAATCTCGAATCGTATTGAATAAAAATCACCTAATCTTTTGAATCTTTGTTTCGGAGTCGATAAATTATACGTCCTCTGCTTGAATCATAACGACTTACTTCAATTTTGACTTTATCCCCGGGTAGTATCCGTATAAAACTACGTCGGATCTTTCCCGAAACATAACCTAGAATCAGATCCTCATTATCTAACCGAACCCGGAACATGCCATTGGGAAGCGATTCAGTAATTAAACCTTCATGAGTCCATTTTTGTTCTTTCATTCCAGGTAAAGCCTCCCTGAGGTATCAACTAATGGAGGAGAAACGATATTAGACAACTCACCCCCCTTTCTTTTTATATTTCTCAAATAGGAAGAGGTTTCGGATTTCATTTGGATCTGAAATGGATTACCATATATAACATAAAATTTCTCCGCCGATTCCTTCTAGTCGAGCTTCCCGATCTGTCATTATACCCCGAGAAGTGGAAAGAATTACAATACCCATTCCACCTAAAATTCTAGGAATTCGTTGAGAGTTAGAATAGATTCGTAGACCGGGTCGGCTGATCCGTTTTAAATTTAAAAAATTTCTATAGGGTCTTTTCCTATTCCTGCTATGTCGCAGGGTTAAAACCAAAAAATTTTTGTTTTTTTCTCGATGTTTTCTGACGTTTTCGATAAAACCCTCTCGGAAAAGTATTTTAACAATATTTTCGGTAATATTAGTAGATGCTATGCGAACAACTCTTTTTCTATCCATATCAGCATTTCGTATAGAGGTTATTATCTCAGCAATAGTGTCTCTACCCATGATGAATTAAAACTTTTGTCGTCCCCAAATTGGATATAATTAACATGTTTTTCTTTTTTTTTATTATTGGTTTATGAATATAAATTTTTCAAGGTATATGCGCAAAACACAAGCTACGAATTAATCTAGTTCTTAATCTATTTCCCTTCAAATACCCCAAAAATGCAGATCTCTTTTTTTTTTTATTTTATAATACTTCGGGAGCTAATGAAACTATTTTAGTAAAATTTAATTGTCTCAATTCGCGGGGGATTGCCCCAAAAATGCGAGTTCCTTTTGGATTTCCTTCTTGATCAATCACAACTGCAGCATTGTCATCATATCGTATTATCATACCGCTGTCACGTTTAAGTTCTTTACAGGTACGAACAATTACAGCTCTGACTACTTCTGATTTTTCTAGGGGCATATTTGGTACGGCTTCTTTGATCACAGCAACAATAACGTCACCAATATGAGCATATCGGCGATTACTAGCTCCTATGATTCGAATACACATCAATTTTCGAGCCCCGCTGTTATCCGCTACATTTAAATAGGTCTGAGGTTGAATCATATAAATTTTTGAATCTATTCTTCCAATGCAAAGGATGAAGAAAATAAAAGAAATATTATTTGTCTAAGTCTAAAAAAGAAATAGGCGATTTTGTTTCATCCCCAAGACTCATTTCTCTACGTTCTACATTTTTATCCCGAAATAATAAATTGAGTTCGTATAGGCATTTTGGATGCTGCTATTAAAATAGCCCTTTTAGCTATATTTTCGGTTACTCCACCCATTTCATATAGTATTCGCCCCGGTTTAACAACAGCTACCCAATATTCAGGGGATCCTTTCCCCGAACCCATACGTGTTTCAGCAGGTCTTACTGTAACTGGTTTGTCTGGAAAGAGACGGACCCATATTTTTCCACCACGGCGTGCATTTCGTGTCATTGCCCGGCGACCTGCTTCGATTTGTCTCGATGTGATCCAAGCGGGTTCAAGTGCTTGAAGAGCATATTTACCGAAACAAATATGATTACCTCGATAAGATATTCCCTTCATTCTTCCTCTGTGTTGTTTACGGAATCTAGTTCTTTTGGGGTTATAGTTGATGGTTGTTTCGGAATGCCATCTCTACTACAGAGCTGGACGTGAGAGTTTCTTCTCATCCAGCTCCTCGCGAATAAAAGGATTCCAAATTGAATTTCAATTAATTTGAATAGCTATTAGAACATTTTTATTTTAGAAAAAATTTTATTTTTTTCTAATGTCCTAATAAATCTTTATTGTCTTTTATCCGAGTTTACCAATTCAAAAAAAAAAGAAGGTTTTCGCGGGCGAATATTTACTCTTGCAATCTCTATTTCAGTCCTAGCACTTGTTCGTCACTTTTCAAAATAGATGAATTTATTTCCGGTTTATTTCGCCATCCTAAGTAGTGAATCATTAAGATTCGTTTATTTAATATTTAAATAAAATCTTTTGCATTCACAGGTTCCTTCGTTTCCACCACTTCGTACTAGATGATTAGGTCAGAATTCTACAATGGAGCTCATAATCCAATTTATTCTTGAGTCAACCTTCTTAGTCTTTATTGACTCAAAGCTCTTGAGTTTTTTCTTTTCTTCTATAAGAAATTCATATTTCATTATGTATGAATCAATTAGTATTGATGCTTTATTACACTGTCTTTTATGAGATGACTCATAGACCTTACATATTGGAATTGTATATCATTGATATTCTTTTTCTCTCTTTCTCTCATCCTTCCATTTATCCACACCTTTCTTCTGTAATTTTTCTTTAAAAAAGTTAATGTTTAATTATTTCAGTTGCTACAAAGATATGACTGATTTAACATATTTTGACTGGTTCTTTAGATCTAGATAATATGAAGTGATGAATTGGTTTTCACACTATCGGGCCGGTCTTTTGTAACCCTAACCCTAAAAAAAAACCAACGAGTCACACACTAAGCATAGCAATTATATCACAAGGTCAATTGAATTTTTATTCAACCCTATAGAATTAGTTTGATTGGTAGGAAAAAGAATGAATGAGTTTCCCCTTTTTCCTTCTATCGGTTGATAGAAGGAAAAAACGATGAAAGTTTTCTTATTCCTCTTCCTTGTCTATAAAAATCCAAATTTTGATGCCCAAGACCCCATAGATAGTTCGAACTGTATAGGAACAATAATCTATTTTCGCTCGAATGGTTTGTAGGGGAACCCTGCCTTCTCTGATCCATTCGACACGGGCGATTTCTTTTCCGTCGATACGCCCTGCAATTTGTACTTGAATTCCTTTTGTATCCGCTTGTTCAGTTAATTCAATAGCCTTTTTCATTGCTTTTCGAAATGAAACTCGATTCTTTAATTGTCCGGCTATAAATTCTGCAAGAATATTAGGGTTTCCATAAGGTTTTGAAATTCTTGTGATAGCAATGTTAAGTTTTCGGTTCACATAATGAAATTTTTTTTGTAGATTCATCTGTAATTCTTCGACCCCTCGCGGTCTACTTTCTATTAATAACTTTGGGAATCCCATAAAGATTATGACCTGGATCAAATCGATTCTTTTTTGAATCTCTATATGCGAAATTCCCTCGGTTCCAGAGGATATTCTCATATTCTTTTGAATATAATTTTTAATAAAGTCTCTTATTTTTTGATCTTCTTGTAGGTCTTCGGAATAATTTTTTGGTTTTGCAAACCAAAGGGAATGATGCTTTTGGGTTATACCAAGTCGGAAACCAAGTGGATTTATTTTTTGTCCCATACTACCTCACTATTATATATATCGCAATCTACCATACTTGTCTTTTTCCATCTAGGTTTTTTTAACGAATAGAAAGATATATCTTCATATATATCTAAAGATATATCTTTCACTACAATAGTTATATGACAGGTAGCTTTTTTTATCGCATAACTACGTCCTCGAGCACGAGGTTTTAATTTTTTCACAACAGTACCCTCGTTAACTTCAGCTTTAATAATTATTAAATTGTCTTCGGCGGAGCCCATAGTGTAACTAGCATTTGCTGCTGCAGAATAAACTAACTTGAAAATGGGATAACATGCTTTATAGGGCATGAGTTCTAGTATCATAAGGGTTTCCTCATAGGAACGTCCGCGAATTTGATCAATTACTCTTCTTGCTTTGTCAGCAGATACAGATATATGTCGGCCTAAAGCGCGTACTTCTGTTTTTTTTTTCTTTAGCAGCATAAGGTTCTCTCC